ATGTGGTAGTGTCACACTATATATATGACGAAATTTCACACATGTCATTGCAGAGACGATATACATTTAGCCCTCGTTTTAGGGGTTTTTCGAGATAGCTATGTATATTAAGGGGGAGGGGGGTTTTTCCCAAAAAATGTATTGGCCTTTTTTTTTTTTTCCCAACCCGGGGGCACCTATATAATATAATTATGCCTATATATAGATGTTTGGGGTTAAGAATCCTTAGTTTTTCCCATTAATTAAATATTAACTTCTTAATAATATACGGTTTAATAAAATGTCTTTATTAAACCTATGTCCAGTTATTCATACCTATGGATGAGAGTTAAACTTCAATTATGGGCCTTAGCCATGTGAGTACTGCCTAATTTGACAAGTAGAAGCCCAGCGAATGATATAAGTAGCGAAGTTTTGTGATATTATGTTGAGGATAGGACTAACTTCAATTGATGTTCCGGCCGCAACCCGACAGAGAAGTCTGGAGGGTGTGTTCCGGCTTCATCCCCCCAAAAAAACTGGGAGGACTGGAAATCTTGAGACGATGAATAGTTGAATGACAACCGAGGGAACTAGAGGAAAGGCAAAATGACGCGATTAAGAGACGAATGCCGTTCGAGGGTGCCAAATGTGAGCATTTGAGCAAGTTCTGGGGATAAATCCAGTTCCGTACCACAAACCGTGCAAAGGTGGCTATATTAGGGGATTGGTCGGTTCTCGCCAGCCCTAATAATTAACTGAAATTAGTATTTTGCTTATTTAGGAACGTGTGCTTTAGTCTAACGGTTGAGAGGAAAATGAGGTAGTTGACTGGATAATTAGTTATGATTCTTCGGTACATTAGAAAAATGGGGGTTAAGAATTACATATAATGGAATAGTTGGACATTTACTAATGAGTATTATACATAGTATGTAATGAAATAGCTGATAGTCGATGAATGAGTATTATACATAGTATAGTATTATGTATACATTATATATATGTGGGCCCAATAATATATATGTATATCTGACTAAGTGCGTCAAAATTGACGACCAGAAAATACTGGTGTTTTTCAGGAGGTGGTTTAAGCAGAATCTTGGCTTTGGGAGCCAAGGATGGGAGTTCAACCCTCTCTTTCCTGAATACAATTTGTTTTGGGGAGGCATTTCACCTCCAATTTCTGGTTTACAAGACCAGTGCCTTAATTTTTGGGCCACCACAACATTAAAGGTTTAAAATCTTATTCTCTCACCAGCCGGCAAGGGGGAGAAGGATGAGAAATAAGAGAAAATAGACAATTGAGGCAGTTTGTCCGATGATGATAAATGGTTGCTCTACTGGTTGGCCCCCGATTCATGTTAGAATGATGGTGTTTGTGAGCAGTGCTCAGAATAAGATTTGGGTGATGGGTCGGAATGTGGCACTTCGTTGTTTGGATGTGTGTAGTATGGGGACTAATATGAGGATGAGGATTGAAAATAAAAGAGCAAGGACTCCCCCTAGTTTGTTCGGGATGGAGCGTAGAATTGCGTAGGCAAATAAGAAGTACCACTCTGGCTTGATGTGTGGGGGTGTGAGCAGTGGGTCGGCGGGGATGAAGTTTTCTGTATCACCTAATAAGTTTGGTGTGAAGAGAGCGAGTAGGGTTAGGAGGAACATTAAAATGAAGAAGCCTAGGAGGTCTTTGTAGGAGAAGTAGGGGTGGAATAGAATCTTGTCTGTGTTGGAGTTGAGTCCAGTCGGGTTATTAGAGCCTATCTCATGGAGGAAAATAAGGTGGAGTAGGGTGAGTGCAACAATTAGGAAGGGGAATAAAAAATGGAAGGCAAAGAATCGGGTGAGGGTGGCGTTATCGACTGAGAAGCCCCCTCAGATTCATTCAACTAAAATGTTGCCGATATAGGGGAAGGCGGATAGGAGGTTGGTAATGACTGTTGCTCCTCAGAATGATATTTGACCTCAGGGTAGGACATAGCCCACAAAGGCTGTGGCTATTAATAGAAATAAGAGGACAACTCCGATGTTTCATGTTTCTTTGTTGAGGTAGGATCCGTAATAAAATCCACGGGCAATGTGGATGTAGATACAGATAAAGAAGAGTGAGGCGCCATTGGCGTGGATGTTGCGGATGAGTCACCCGTAATTTACGTCTCGGCAGATGTGGACAACGGAGGAGAAAGCGGAGGAGATATCTGGGGTGTAGTGTATGGCTAAAAAGAGGCCAGTGAGGATTTGAACAATCAGACAAAGTCCTAAAAGTGAGCCGTAGTTTCATCAGATTGAGATGTTGGCTGGGGTGGGGAGATCAATAAGTGAGCTGTTAATAATTTTAAATAGTGGATGGGTTTTTCGAATATTTGTGGTCATTAGGTTCTTGTAGTTGAATAACAACGGTAGTTTTTCAGACTGTTAGTCTTAGTTAAAATCTAAGTAGGAATTTATGATTTATTTAGTATTTATTATAATGTTGGGTTTTATTATAGGTTTAGTAGCAGTGGCTTCAAATCCTTCTCCTTATTATGCTGCCCTCGGTCTAGTAGTTTCTGCTGGCGTGGGGTGTGGTTTATTGGTAAGTTCTGGAAGTTCTTTTTTATCTTTAGTTTTGTTTTTAATTTATTTGGGGGGGATGCTGGTTGTGTTTGCTTATACTGCGGCACTTGTTGCAGAGCCTTACCCCGAGTCATGAGGGGATCGGTCGGTTTTGATTTATGTTCTATTTTATGTTGGGGGTTTAATATATGTTAATAAACATTTTGTGGGGGGTTGAGGGTGGGGGTGGTTTGGTGGTGATGAAGTTAATGGTTTAGAGGTGATTCGTGGGGATTTTAGTGGTGTAGCTTTGTTGTACTCTTATGGGGGGTGTTTATTGATGTTGAGTGGTTGAATATTGCTTTTGGCATTATTTGTTGTGCTAGAGTTGACTCGTGGTGTTTCTTGAGGGACACTGCGTGTGGTTTAAATTATAACCAGGGTGGCTAGTGTGAGAGTAAGGAAGAAGATTATAAGATAGATTTTAATGAAGCCTTGCTGTGGTAGTGTAAATAGTTTAATTATGGGTGTTTGTTGGATGAGTTTGTTTTTTGGGCCCATTTTCTCATTTCATGTTAGGTCGATTAGATGGGTGGAGACGGTTTGAGCCCAGTGGAGGCTGATTCGCGGGTAGAGGCGGTGAAAAATTGGTGGGAAGTAGCCCAGCATGTTGGAGAAGTTGTGGGTGGACATAGCTGGGTGGGTTTTAAATTGTTGTTTAGTGAGGTTGGTGAGTTCTAGGGCTAAGAGTAGGCCAATAATTGTTACTAGGAGGGCGGAGAGTTTAAGGGTGAGTGGTATTGTTAATACTTGTGTTTTGGTTGGTGTTATGTTAAAGGTAATAATTAGGCCGGCTAAAATACTTCCATAGGCTAGGCGTTTAATGGGTTTTAATACTAAGGGATTATTTTCATTAATGGGTGTTAATGGAGTAAATCGTGGTGAATTTATTAATGTGAAGAAGATAAGTCGAAGGCTGTAAATAGCAGTGAAGGAGGTGGCTAATAAAGTTATGGTTAGGGCTCAGGCGTTTAGGTTAGATGTGTTCATGGCTTCGATGATGGCATCTTTTGAGAAGAAGCCTGATAGGAATGGTATTCCTGTTAGGGCTAGGCTGCCGACTGTGAGGGATGAAGCAGTGAATGGGAGGAGTTTGTGGAGTCCCCCCATTTTTCGAATATCTTGCTCATTGTCTAGGCTGTGGATGATGGAGCCGGAACAAAGAAAGAGCATGGCTTTAAAGAAGGCATGTGTGCAGATATGGAGGAAGGCTAATTGAGGTTGATTTAGGCCAACCGTCACTATTATGAGGCCTAATTGGCTAGATGTGGAGAAGGCTACGATCTTTTTGATATCGTTTTGAGTGAGGGCACAGGTAGCTGTGAATAGAGTTGTTAATGCACCTAAGCATAGGCAAGCTGATAAGATTAGCTGATTATCTTGAATTAGGGGATGAAGTCGGATTAGAAGAAATACACCGGCCACGACTATTGTGCTGGAGTGAAGTAGGGCGGAGACTGGCGTAGGCCCCTCCATGGCTGATGGCAGCCATGGATGGAGGCCGAATTGTGCTGATTTTCCAGCAGCAGCCAATACTAGGCCTAGTAGGGGTAGAGTCAGGTCAGTACTTTTAGATAAAATGAATATTTGTTGGGTTTCTCATGAGTTGAGGTTTATAGCTAGTCAGGCTATGCTAAGGATTAGTCCAATATCTCCAATGCGGTTGTAAATGACTGCTTGAAGAGCCGCGGTGTTGGCGTCTGCTCGGCTATACCATCAGCCAATTAGGAGAAAGGATATAATACCAACTCCCTCCCACCCGATAAATAGTTGAAATAAGTTGTTAGCGGTGATGAGAATGATTATTGTTATAAGAAAAAGAAGGAGGTATTTAAAGAAGCGGTCAGAGTTTGGGTCTGTGTGCATATACCAGAGTGCAAATTCTAGGATGGACCATGTGACGTAGAGGGCTACTGGTGTGAAGATAATGGAGTAGAGGTCAAATTTAAAGCTTATATTAATATTTATAGGTCCTAGGCTAATTCAGTTTCAGTTGGTTGTAATGGATTCCACCCCTTGGTCTAGGAATAAGAAGAGTGGGATCAGGCTGACAAAGAATGAGAGTTTGACGGCTGTTTTAACATGAGTGGCTGCTCAGTTGGGGTTGTGGGATTCTTGGGGGGAGGTAATAGATAGGAATAGGGGGTAAAGAAGAATAATAAAAATTAACAGAAATGAGGAGTTAAAGATAATTGAGTTCATGGCTATTGCTTGGAGTTGCACCAAGAGTTTTTGGTTCCTAAGACCAGTAGATGACTATTATCTTTCAAAAGCTTAAGTGAGCCTTGGAGTTGAACCACGGGTGAAAGAATTAGCAGTTCTTTTTGTCCCCGACCTCTCTTGGTGAGTAAAAAGATTTTAACTTTTATTTTTAGAATCACAATCTAACGTTTTAATTAAACCATAGACACAGAATGTTCATCCTAGGATAAGTTCCGGTTTGGCAATGAGGAGGACTGTTGGAAGAAGGTGGAGGTACATGAGTAGGTGTTCTCGTGTGTGTGATGGTGTTAAAAAGAGTAGATGTTGAGGTGTGGGGCCCCGTTGTGTTATTAGGAACATGTATAGTGAGTAGGATGCTGTTAATAAAACTCCGACGCCTGTTAAGATAATAGTCCAGTTTGATCATTTAAATAGGGAGGAGATAATGAGTAGTTCTCCTATGAGGTTGGGGCTGGGCGGTAGGGCGAGATTGGCTAAGTTAGCTAAAAATCAGGATGTGCCCATAAGTGGTAAGATAATTTGGGTGCCCCGGGCCAATAGTAGTGTTCGGCTATGGATTCGTTCATAGTTGGTGTTAGCCAAGCAGAAAAGTATGGATGAGACTAGTCCGTGGGCAATTATAAGGGCTGTAGCTCCAGCGAAGCTTCATGGGGTTTGAATTAGGATGGCTGCTGCTACAAGGCCTATGTGGCTGACTGAAGAGTAGGCGATTAAGGATTTAAGATCCGTTTGTCGAAGACAAATGGAGCTAGTTATAATAATACCCCAGATTGCTAGAATTAGAAAGGGGTATGCTATTTCTTTTGTGAGTGGGTCGAGTATGACGATAATTCGTATTATGCCATAGCCCCCAAGTTTGAGGAGGACTGCGGCTAAGATTATGGAGCCGGCAATTGGGGCTTCTACGTGGGCTTTGGGTAATCAGAGATGGACCCCGTAGAGGGGCATTTTGACTAGGAAGGCAATTAGGCAGGCAAGCCATCAAAATTTATTGGCCCACGAGTAGAGGTTAGAAGTGCTTGGGTACTGTAAAATAAGTATGGATAAGGTGCCCAGGTCTTTTTGTAGTACAAGTAGTGCAATTAAGAGTGGTAAGGAGCCTGCAAGGGTGTAAAATAAAAAGTAAATGCCGGCATTAAGGCGTTCGGTTTGATTTCCTCATCGTGTAATAATAATAAGGGTTGGGATAAGTGTGGCTTCGAATATAACATAAAATAGAATTATTTCTGTTGCACTGAATGCTATAATTAGAAGTGCTTGGAGAGTAATTAGTAGGGAGATGTAGGTTTGTTGTCGTTTGTGGGGTTCGGCGGTTAAATGTTTAAGGCTGGCTAAGAGTATGAGGGGCAGGAGCCAGCATGTGAGTGTGAGTAGGGGGGCGGAAAGTGGGTCAATACCGAGAAGGAGGTTGGAGTGGTTTCAGCCTATTTCGAAGTCTCATTTAAATCAGATAAGACTTAATGAGGCAATTAAGAGGCTATTGGAGATAGTTGAAGTTCATATCCATTTTTTGGGTGCGAGTCATGAGATCGGGAATAGGAGGATGGTGGGGATGAGGATTTTTAACATTGTAAGAGGTTGAGGTTGTTGAGGTGATCAGTCCCATGGGTACGAGTGGCGGCTACAAGAAGGGCCAACCCAGAGCTTGCTTCGCAGGCTGAGAATGTTAGTAAGATTATGGGTGCCAGGGATAAAGAGGGGGAGCTTATTACTATAGACCAGATGGCGATTGCAATGAATAGGGAGAGCATTATCCCCTCAAGACAAATAAGGGCTGATAGTAGGTGGGATCGATTGAAAGCTAGGCCCGTGAGGCCGAGAATAAATGCTGATGTAATTGTGAAGTAGATGGGGGTCATAAGGCACTTGTGGGTTTTCACCACAATTTACTAAGTCGAAGTTAATGGTCTTTTTTGGACTAAGTGCCCATTCTGCCCATTCAAGGCCTCCTTGAAGTCATTCGTAGACAAGGCCTAGTGTGAGTAAAATAATAATAATAGAGGCTCAAAGGGTGGTGGTGAGTGGGGAGCATAGCTGATCCCCCCAAGGTAGTGGGAGGAGTAAGGCGATTTCTAAGTCGAATAGTAAAAAGAGAATTGCGACTAGAAAGAATCGGAGGGAGAATGGGAGGCGTGCAGATCCTAGGGGGTCAAATCCGCACTCGTAGGGTGATAGTTTTTCACTGTCTGGGTTAAGAGCGGGCAGTCAGAATGCGATGAAAGCTAGGATTAGGGAAACGAGGGCGGGAATGGCGATAGATAATGTAATGAGGTTCATTACTTCTCCTTGGAGTCTAACCAAGATTAAATGATTGGAAGTCATTTGTAGTAGTTTATACTAGAAAAGTATTATGAGCCTCATCAATAAATTGATACATAGAGGAATAGTCATACTACGTCGACAAAGTGTCAGTATCATGCAGCGGCTTCAAAGCCAAAGTGGTGTTCTGATGTGAAGTGGAAGAGGATTTGGCGTGCTAAGCAAATTAGAAGGAATGTTGAGCCGATGATGACATGGAGTCCATGAAAGCCTGTTGCTACGAAGAAGGTTGTTCCGTAAACTCCGTCGGCGATGGTGAATGGGGCTTCGTAGTACTCTATGACCTGAAGGGCTGTAAAGTAAAAACCTAGAAGAACTGTGAGTGTGAGGGCTTGAATAGCTTCTTTTCGATTCCCTTCTATGATGCTATGGTGGGCTCAGGTGACTGTGATTCCGGAGGCTAGTAGTACAGCAGTGTTAAGTAGTGGGACTTCAAACGGGTTTAAGGGGGTGATTCCTGTGGGGGGCCAGCAGCCCCCTAGTTCCGGGGTTGGGGCTAGGCTAGCGTGATAAAATGCTCAGAAAAACCCAAGGAAGAAGAACACTTCGGATGTAATAAAGAGAATCATGCCGTAGCGTAGGCCTTTTTGTACTGGCGGGGTGTGGTGACCTTGAAATGTCCCTTCTCGGATGACATCTCGTCATCACTGAACGACTGTAAGAGTAAGAAGAATAAGTCCTAGGATAAGAAGTGATATGGTGTGAAAATGAAATCAAATGGCTAGGCCGGAGGTTATAAGAAGAGCAGCGATGGCTCCTGTTAGTGGTCATGGGCTTGGGTCAACTATATGATATGCGTGTGCTTGGTGGGCCATTATTAAACGTTTTCTTGTAAATACAGGCTTAGTAGAAGCACAAACACATAGGCTTGGATTATGGCTACGGCAACTTCTAGAAGGGTGAGTAGGAATAGTACAATAGAAGTCAGGATTGCTACTGCAGGTATGGTGGAAATTAGTACAAAGGCTGCTGTTGCAATTAGTTGTATTAATAAATGACCTGCTGTAAGGTTAGCTGTGAGTCGGACCCCTAGGGCTAGGGGGCGAATAAATAGGCTAATAGTTTCGATAATAATGAGAACTGGGATTAAAGGGGCGGGGGTGCCTTCTGGGAGAAGGTGGCCTAGGGCGACGGTGGGTTGGTTCAGTATTCCAATTAAAACCGTGGTTAGTCATAGGGGAATGGCAAAAGCTATATTTAATGAGAGTTGGGTTGTGGGTGTAAATGTATAAGGGAGGAGCCCGAGGAGATTAGTAGTAACTAAGAAGAGTATAAGTGCTGTGAGAATAATAGCTCATTTGTGACCCCCGAGATTAAGAGGTTGCAGGAGTTGATGTGTAAACCGGTTAATAAATCATGTTTGTAAGGTGATAAGGCGGTTATTAAGTCATCGGTTAGAGGGGGTTTGTAAGATTACTGCTGGTATAACAATTGCCAGGGCAATTAAGGGGAGGCCTATAAGTGAGGGGCTCAAAAATTGATCAAAGAAGTTTAGGATCATGGTCAGTTTCAGGGCTCTGGTTTTTGTTTTTCAGTGTTTTTTGGGGTGGGGCTATAATTAAATAAGTAAGATGTTAGTTTATATGGTAGGACGATCAAGAAGAATAATCAGGAGAATAAGAAGATTAAAAATCAGGGATTAAGGTTGAGTTGAGGCATGTCATTAAGGGTGGTTGGGAATCACCAATATTTAGCTTAAAAGGCTAATGCTGGACCCTGTTAGCTTCTTAATGAGACTTCTTCTAGCATTAATGAAGATCAATTTTCAAAGTGTTCTAGGGGTACTGCTTCGACTACGATTGGTATAAAGCTGTGGTTAGCACCACAGATTTCTGAACATTGTCCATAGTAGACACCGGGTCGAGAGATGATAAAGGCGGCTTGATTTAGGCGTCCTGGTACTGCATCTATTTTTACCCCAAGTGCTGGGATTGCTCAGGAGTGTAAGACGTCTTCTGCGGTTACTAGAATTCGAATTGGGGACTCTATTGGAACAACTATGCGGTGGTCTGTCTCTAGAAGTCGAAATTGTCCTGGGTATAGGTCTTCAGTTTGGATTATGTAGGAGTCAAACTCTAGATTTTCATAGTCTGTATATTCGTAGCTTCAGTATCACTGATGGCCTAGTGCTTTAATTGTGATGTGGGGGTCATTAATCTCGTCTATTAGGTACAAGATCCGTAGCGATGGTAGTGCAATTATAATAAGGATGATAGCGGGTAAGATGGTTCATACAATTTCAATTTCTTGTGAGTCTAAGATGTATTTATTAGTCAGTTTAGTAGTTACTATTGCTACAATAATATAGAGAACCAGCGTGCTAATAAGAAATACAATTATTAATGTGTGGTCGTGGAAGTGGAGAAGTTCTTCTATGATGGGGGAGGCTGCGTCTTGAAATCCTAATTGTGCTGGGTGTGCCATTAATTTAAGATTCGTGGGGTTTTAACCCACAATTTCACCTTGACAAGGTGAGGTAATTAATTTACTAGAGTCTCAAGAAAGTGACAGAGTGGTAATGTGGTTGGCTTGAAACCAGCCCATGGGGGTTCAATTCCTTCCTTTCTTGTTAAAAAGCGGGTTGTTGGACTTGAACGAAAGCTGGTTCTTCGTAGGTGTGGTAGGGAGGAGGGCAACCATGAAGTCACTCTACGTTAGTGTTAGAGAGTTCAACAGACAGAACCTCACGTTTTGAGGCAAATGCTTCTCAAATAATAAATAATAGGATGATAACAGCAACTAATGAGATTAAGGATCCGATAGAGGATACCACATTTCAAAGGGTGTAGGCATCTGGGTAGTCCGAGTAGCGTCGTGGTATGCCTGCTAGTCCTAGGAAGTGTTGGGGGAAGAAGGTTAGATTTACCCCAATAAATATAATTGAGAATTGAATTTTTGTTCATGTGGAGTGAAGTGTATAGCCTGTAAATAGCGGAAATCAATGGACGAAGCCTGCTATAATAGCAAATACTGCACCCATTGAGAGAACATAGTGGAAGTGGGCTACAACGTAGTAGGTGTCGTGGAGTACAATATCAAGTGAAGAATTGGCTAAGACGATTCCTGTTAGTCCCCCAACTGTAAATAGGAAGATAAAGCCTAATGCTCAAAGTAATGGTGTTTCTCACTTAATGGAGCCGCCGTGAAGGGTGGCTAGTCAGCTGAAGACTTTAACACCTGTTGGAATAGCAATAATTATTGTGGCGGATGTAAAGTATGCTCGTGTGTCAACATCCATTCCTACTGTGAATATGTGATGTGCTCAGACGATGAACCCTAAAAGGCCGATGGCTATTATTGCTCAAACCATACCCATGTAGCCGAACGGTTCTTTTTTGCCGGAGTAATAGGCAACTACATGTGAAATTATTCCAAAGCCTGGTAAAATTAAAATATACACTTCAGGGTGCCCAAAGAATCAGAATAAGTGTTGATAGAGAATGGGGTCCCCTCCCCCTGCCGGGTCAAAGAAGGTTGTGTTGAGGTTACGATCTGTGAGTAGTATAGTAATGCCAGCTGCTAGGACTGGGAGGGCCATAAGAAGTAAGACAGTTGTGACAAGGATAGACCACACGAATAAAGGCGTTTGGTATTGTGAGATTGCTGGTGGTTTTATGTTGATGATTGTGGTGATGAAGTTAATGGAGGCTAAGATGGAGGAAATGCCTGCCAAATGGAGGGAGAAGATTGTTAAGTCTACGGAGGCTCCTGCGTGGGCGAGGTTGCCTGCTAGAGGGGGGTAGACAGTTCAGCCGGTTCCCGCTCCGGCTTCAACTCCGGCGGAGGCTAGGAGAAGAAGAAATGAGGGGGGCAAGAGTCAAAAGCTTATGTTATTTATACGCGGGAAGGCTATGTCTGGGGATCCGATTATTAAAGGGACGAGTCAATTGCCAAAACCCCCAATTATAATTGGTATAACCATAAAAAAGATTATTACAAAGGCATGGGCTGTAACAAGAACATTATAAATCTGATCATCACCTAAAAGTGACCCGGGCTGACTTAGTTCTGCCCGAATCAGAAGACTTAAACCCGTCCCGACCATGCCTGCCCAGGCACCAAAGATTAAATAAAGGGTGCCGATATCTTTGTGATTAGTAGAGAATAATCAGCGATTAATTGCCACAGGTAAGATGGCTGAGAGTTAAGCGACGGCCTGTAGTTCCGCAAAGAGAGGTTAGAGTCCTCTTCTTACCAAGTCCCGTAGTAAAGTTTACACAAGATTGCAAATCCTGAGACGGAGATGAAAGGCTCTCCCGGGGCTTCTCCCGCCTTTTACCCTACGGCGGGAGAAGCCTAGATAAAAGTTCGGTGGTTTGAACACTTAGCTGTTAATTAAGATGTTGCAGGATCGAGGCCTGTTTATCTAGAAGACTTTAGTTTAATTAAATCATCTGGGTTGCATTCAGAGGATGTGAGATAGAGTCTTGCAAGTCTTATCAGAAGTTAAGAGATTTGAACTCTTACTGAAAGCTTTGAAGGCTTTTGGTCTTATTAACCTAAATTTCTTACGTGGATAGGGTTAGTAGTGTTGGGGTTAGTGGGAGGAGTAGGATGGACAGAGAAGTGGTGGTTGTGAGTAAGATATTTATTTGAGTGGTTTTTGTCCGTCATGAGGATGTAAAAAAGATTGGGGTTGGGGAGATAGTTAGGGTTATTGCGTAGCAGAGGCGGAGGTAGAAGAACAGGCTAAGGAGAGTTGCTAGGGCTATAATGGTGGCGGGGATTAGTAAGTCTTGTTTAGTTAATTCTTGTAAGATAAGTCATTTAGGTATGAAGCCTGAGAGGGGGGGCAGGCCCCCCAGTGAGAGTAGGGTAATTAGGGATATGATTGAGAGTAGTGGGGATTTGGTGGCGGATACGGAGATTGAGTTAATTTTTGTTGAGTTAAGTGTGTTAAGTAGGAGAAATATTGAGGTGGTTATAATAATATAGAGGGTGAGGTTTAGTAGTGCTAGGTTTGGGGCAAAATGAAGGATGGTGATTATTCATCCTAGGTGAGCAATTGATGAGTATGCTAAAATTTTTCGTAGTTGTGTTTGATTAAGTCCACTTCATCCCCCGATGATAATGGAGGTAACCCCTAAGGTTATGAGAATATCTGGGTTAAGGAGGGGGTAGAGTTGGAGGAGAATGGCAAAGGGGGCGAGTTTTTGTCATGTTGAGAGGATAAGTCCGGTGGTTAGGTTTAGTCCTTGGAGGACTTCTGGTAGTCAGAAGTGTGCAGGTGCCAGGCCAATTTTTAAGGCGAGGGCTAGTGTAATTAGTGTGGCGGAGGTTGGTGAGAGCATGTCAGTAATATTCCATTGCCCCGTGGTTCAGGCATTTGTTGTCCCTGCGAAGAGGAGAAGTGCGGAAGCTGTTGCTTGTGTGAGGAAGTACTTGGTGGTGGCTTCTACTGCCCGTGGGTGTTGTTGGTGAATTATTAGTGGGATGATGGCTATGGTATTAATTTCTAAGCCTATTCAAATTAAAAGTCAATGGGAGCCCATGAATGTGATTGTGGTGCCCAGACCCAGGCTGAGGATAAGGATTGATAGTACGAGTGGGTTCATTAGTAGAGGAAGGATTTTAACCAACATGGTAGGGGTATGGGCCCAAAAGCTTAATTAGCTGACTTTACTTTAGGAAGTAGTATAATAGGAAGTACATAGAGTTTTGATCTCTAGGGAGTAGGTTCAAGTCCTGTTTTTCTAAGGAAGGGGAATGATTTTAACATTCATGTTTCACTCTATCAAAGTGATCCTTTAGTTCAGGCACGCTTCCTTAGGTGAGGGGTGGGAGGCTTGCTATGGAGGTTGGTAAAGTGATGTGCCATAAAATAAGGGCCAATGTGAGGGGTAGGAAGTTTTTTCATACTAGGTGTATGAGTTGGTCGTAGCGGAATCGTGGGTAGGAGGCGCGAACTCATAGGAATAGAAGGGTTAATATGGTTGCCTTGATTATAAGACTTAGTGTTGAAATTTGAGGAAATGAGGGATTATAGGAGACACCTATAAAGAGGATGACGGATAGCGTGTTTATTATTAAAATATTGGAGTATTCGGCTAGGAAGAATAGGGCGAAGGGGCCTCCTGCGTATTCGATGTTAAATCCAGAGACTAGTTCTGATTCCCCCTCAGTCAGATCAAATGGGGCCCGGTTGGTTTCTGCTAGGGTTGAGATATACCACATTATGGCGAGCGGTCAAGTTGGGATGATAAGTCAGATTGTTTCTTGGGTTAAGTTAAATGTGTGTAGTGTAAAGCCCCCGGTCATAATAACCAGGGATAACAAGATTAGGCCTAAGGTGACTTCATAGGAGATGGTTTGTGCTACGGCGCGTAGTGCCCCTATTAGAGCATATTTGGAGTTGGAGGCTCAACCGGAGCCTAGGATGGTGTAGACGGTTAAGCTGGAGATGGCTAGGATAAACAATAGGCCTAAATTAAGGTTAAGGAGGGAATGTGGTAGTGGTAGGGGCATTCATATGAGCAGGGCCAAGGTTAGGGCTGCGGTGGGGGCTACTAGAAAGAGAAAATGGGAGGAGTGTGACGGGCGTACTGGCTCTTTAGTAAAGAGTTTTAAGCCATCAGCGATAGGTTGGAGGAGTCCATAGGGGCCTACAACATTGGGGCCCTTGCGAAGTTGCATGTAGCCTAGAATCTTTCGTTCCACTAAGGTTAAGAATGCTGTAGCTAGTAGTACTGGGATAATGTAGGTTAAAGGGTGAATAATTTGAGTGATAATAGTTTTTAACATGGTTAAGGAGAGGAGTTGAACCTCTGGATCAAAGAGTTTAGGTCTTTTGCAATTACCAGGCTCTGCCACCTTAACCGGCTATAATCTTTAGTAGAAGATTAACCCCTCTTTACTGTTTGAGTTAATTTCAACAGATGAGGGAGAAGCGTGCCTGGGGCATAGGCTTCATTTTCCCGGTCCTTTCGTACTAGGGAAAATATCTACATAGATAGAAACTGACCTGGATTACTCCGGTCTGAACTCAGATCACGTAGGACTGTTAATCGTTGAACAAACGAACCCTTAATAGCGGTTGCACCATTAGGATGTCCTGATCCAACATCGAGGTCGTAAACCCTTTCGGCGATATGGACTCTTAGAAAGGATTGCGCTGTTATCCCTAGGGTAACTTGGTTCATTGATCAGGTTTAGTCCTGGGTCATTGTTCGTTAGATATTCTATTAATCAGAACTGTCGTTCTAATTTTTAAGTAAAAATACTCAGTCGATAAGGAGGTTTTATTTTACTCCTTGGTCGCCCCAACCGAAAACATTAAGTTAGGCTATTATTATGGTAGGTTAAGTCTTTAGATTAATTATTAGGTTTAATAATAACTTAAGTGTTTAAAGCTCCATAGGGTCTTCTCGTCTTATGGTGTTATCCCCGCTTCTGCACGGGGAGATCAATTTCATTGATTAGAAAATAGAGACAGGTAAACTCTCGTGATGCCTTTCATACAGGTCTTCAATTAAAAGACAAGTGATTACGCTACCTTCGCACGGTCATGATACCGCGGCCGTTAAACAGTGTCACAGGGCAGGCGGGACCTCTTATATAGAGTTTGCAAGAGGCGATGTTTTTGGTAAACAGGCGGAGTTTGTGTTTGCCGAGTTCCTTTATTTTCTTTTAATCTTTCCTGTGAACACTCCTGTGTGGGGTTAACGATGTAATAAATGTGTTTTTCTAGTTTAATTATTGTTAATATTATGACCTCGGGTTGGTGTCGGTTGATAATCAGTGATTTAATTCTTTCTGACTTACACGGGTGTTTTGGAGAGGCTAATCCTCTAATTACTCATTTTAGTATAAGTTCTTTTATTAAGTATAATAAAAAAACCCAGTATTGGTTAGGGGGTTTGGAGAATGTATCGGAATTATTGGTTAGTTAAGGGCTGGAGCTATGACGCTTGCTGATCAGATGGCTGCTTTTAGGCCTACTGGGGTGTGGTCCTTTAATAATATGATCATTACCCTCCTAATAAAGTTGTTTCTTAATTCAAAAGAGTTGTACCTCTTTTAAATAACTAATAATTCTTACAAGTCACCTTGTTTAGGTAATCTTAGTTGATGTGGTGAAGAATTATTGCAGAATTTAAGTTCTTTTTTTGGGTAACCAGCTATCACTAGGCTCGGTAGGCTTATCACCGCTACTTGGGAGTCTTCCCACTCTTTTGCCACAGAGACGGGTTGGCTCTAGTATGCTGCTCCGAAGTAGCTCGTCTAGTTTCGGGAAGGTGGACTTAAGATCTTTTTGCCCACTTGTTCTTACTAAATCATGATGCAAAAGGTACAGGGGTGAATCTTTGCTTTTTATTACTTTAATGATTTGTTTCAGTTCTTTTTCAGCTTTCCCTTGCGGTACTTTTTCTATAGCGCTAAGTGTTTCTGTTCTATCGCCTATACTGAGAAGGTGAAAATGTTTTAAGTATAAAATATTAAGGTGGTTTATTAGTAATATTGAAGCTAATTAGTGGTGGTTAGGCTAGCTTTAAGGTTCAAGATAACTCGAGTTGCACGGGTGTCTCCTCGGTGTAAGGGAGGTGCTTTACTAATTTAGCTATATTTTGATTATTCCAAGTACACTTTCCAGTACACTTACCATGTTACGACTTGCCTCCTCTTTAGGTAAAAATTATTTATAAAAATAGAGTGGTATAGGTTGAGGAGAGTGACGGGCGGTGTGTGCGCGCCCCAGAGCCGGTTTCAGAAAAATATCCTAAGTTTTTCTTACTGCTAAATCCACCTTATAAGTGATTTTTCATTTTACTGTCCGTGTTTTCTTGGGAGAAAATGTAGCCCATTTCTTTCCATTTCATTCGCTACACCTCGACCTGACGTTTTGGAGGAAGTCCATTGTGCTTACTTTTATACCCTCATGGGGTGAGCTGACGACGGCGGTATATAGGCGGTAAGAGCAAGAAGTGGTAAGGTTTAACGTGGATTATCGGTTATAGAACAGGCTCCTCTAGGGGGGTCTGGGGCACCGCCAAGTCCTTTGGGTTTTAAGCTAGCGCTTGTAGTACTCAGGCGGACTTAGACAAAGTAAGTGGAGGTAAAGGTCTATTTATGGTTAAGCATAGTAGGGTATCTAATCCTAGTTTGTGTCTTAACTGTCGTGAGGTCAAAAGTTCTGTTTGGTTAGAGTCACTTTCGTTGGTGTATTATTCCTTTTATGGGTGCGTATGACAGCTTTATAAGGTTATAACTTTAGTACTTTTTAGAGACTTTTAATCACCCTTTACGCCGTGAAGTATTAATGTGAGTTACTCGTATAACCGCGGTGGCTGGCACAAGATTAACCAACTCTTTTAACTGTAACTGATTCAAGCTTGCGCTTATTGTTCAATGTCTATCACTGCTGAATTCCCTTGGGGGTGTGGTTAAGCGAGGTGTCATGGGTTATACACACTGTATATGCCTGATACCAGCTCCTAAACAAATAAGGGCATGATTAGGGCGTTCTCACCGGAATGCTGAAACTTGCATGTGTAAATTTGGTTAAAATCAATACTGAGGCCAGGACCAAACCTTCAGTGCTTGTGAAAGTTTTTAAAATTTATCTTAGCATTTTCAGTGCTATGCTTTGCATTAAGCTACACTAGC